AACAGGTCTTTTCTAGAACCGTATACCTTGTCTCATAATCAGTGAACTTCTTGCTGAGATAGTATACGGCTCTTTCCTTCCTACCCGTTTCATCGTGCTGACCAAGGACACAACTCATGGATGCTTCCATTACTGACAGATACATCAGGAGAGGTCGACAGGCGTTGGCGGTGCCTGGATGGGAGGATTGAGTAGATATTTCTTAACTTTGTCAAACGCCTTTTGGCAATCCTCGTTCCTTGTGTCTATCTTTTCTGAAAGGCGGGGTATTCTTTCTGAGCAGTTTAAAGATCGGCTCACAGATGGGTGTGAGCTGGGCAATGAACCTGCTGATGTATTGTAGCCTGCCCCAAAAAGCCCTGATTTCTTTCTCTGTCTTTGGTACCGGCATGTCGATAATTGCTTTGCCTTTTGCAGGTCGACTTCGATTTCTCTTCTGCTGACAATGAACCCGAGTAGCTTACCTGACAAAGCACCAAACCCCCTCCCGGCTTTCTTTTTCGGATGAAGACGAAGACTGTATTTCCGAAATCTGTCAAACACTTTCTTCAAATTCACCGTCTTCTTAAGCCCAAGACTTGGCGATCATGTCATCGACATAGACCTCCATTTCCTTGTGAATCATATCATGAAACAGCGCAGTCATGGCTCGCTGGTACGTCGCCCCGGTATTCTTTAGACCAAACGGCATCACCTTGTAACAGAACGTGCCCTCCTATCCGATATTGTGATAAACGCTCTGTCTTCCTCGGCCATCTTGATCTGGTTATATCAAGAGAAAGCATCCATAAAGGACAGCATCCCATGTCCAGCGGTGTTGTCCACCAGAACATCGATGTGAGGAAGAGGAAAAAAAGATTTTCGGCTTGCCTTGTTTAGGGTCTTTTGACTCACGGAACCAGCTTTCTGAGGGAAAAACCGTTCTCGAAAAGCGTGACCATCCAGTTGAATCTCGTTACCCTCCCGTGTGGTTATGGGGGCGCGCCCACTTTCCACTATTATGGAGCCGGGCCGCAAGCAAGTGAATGTGATCCCGCCCTCCATCAGCCGGTGTGTGTGAGCTTCGCTCCTTATAGCTCTACACCGCCGCCCCGGCCACTTTCGCTCCTCTACCATATGATTCATTCTTTGGAAGTTAGGCACGTGACTCGATAGCGCAGGCACAAGACCTTTGAATGCAAACAAAGAATAGCGAGACCGCATATAGTTTGGAACCCAAGCTTACCTTATTATTATGAAAAGGGGAAGGTTTGATAAAGGAGCTTTTTAGCCCTTTTGCTGAATTGTTGGTCCGCGGCCCCGCCCTATAGAATGAATAAGGAGAGGCCTATTGATGACCGAGCCACTCTTATACTACTCCTTACCTCACCCCCCCCTTGTCACTTAAAGGGCGAAGTCGCTGAAGCGAGTCTAAAGGCCAAAGAGTGATCTTTGAACGCTACTACGCATCCTTACTAATAGTATAGTGTAAGGTAGGTTTGGGTATAGCAGGACTTGAACCTGCGACCATTAGGTTAAAAGCCCAATGCTCTACCAACTGAGCTATACACCCAAAAAAGATATAGTAGTAAATAAGGATTGGTGCGGAAAAAAAAGAGGGCGGTCCCTCTTATTCTCATCATATTAAAGGGGCGCGGCTCTGTATGAGGCTCGTACTGCAGGCAGAGCAAGCGAAGAAAACGTAAGGGCGCGCGTTAGCTAGGCCGTTTTCTTGCAGGAGTGCTAACGCGCCCCTTATTGAAAACTCAAGGAAAGCCTTGATCGATATGAGAAACATGCGCTCAAGCACCCAACCTATACAAGGGGCTTGGGCTCGAAAGCCGGCCTTACTCAACAAGCACCTTTATTAGTAAGGTTGCTTGTTTCCACTCATTGAAGATTCTATCTGCAAAAGAAGGTCAACGGGGGATACTAAAGTTGCTCTCACTAACACCATCTACGAGAAGGTGAGGTCGTCTTTCTTTCCAGCCGCCATACGGTTCGCCTTAAAGCCTTAAAGACGGAGAAGGGGAGGAGCGGTTATCTATGTAATTACGGTCTTTGTTGGCCGTTGCTCCGGTCGAGCACTCTCTTTTCTTTGTCCAATTCCGTCTTACCAAACAAGACTGACTTCTGACCAACCCCAAAAAAAAGGGGGCAGCCGCGGTCGAACTCTAATTCTGGAAAAAAGTCGGGGCCCTTTTACCAAGTCTACCGGATAGAAGATGATAGAGGGCCATATCGTTGCGTTGGACAAGACAGTGCCGTCTCACTTCGAGTTCCTTCCTTCGTAGTAAAATCAGATGATACGCTTCGGCGATGTTACCTACCAAAAAAAGGCCTGCTAGGTGATCGAAATCGCTCAGGTCAGTGAGGACTCACTCACTCACCCGCCTACTCCTTATCTATCTAATAGTTTCTTCTATCTACTGAATTCAAAAGGCGACCGGCCGCGCCGGGCTATAAGATACAGTTGTTGTACTACTTTACTGGTAATAAAAAGCTTACGTAAAAACGGAAG